TATATCATCGAATTTAAATATCAGAATAGCTGATATAGTCATGATTCAAGGGGTCAGGTCCACTTACATTTTTTTAATATTAACACTATCCGTATTATCCGCTGAAAAAAAAAGAAGACTAATACTTTATTTTCATGAAAAAGCCCTTTATCGGATTTGAACCGATGACTTACGCCTTACCATGGCGTTACTCTACCACTGAGTTAAAGGGGCCCTATTCAATTCATGAATTAGCCATTTTCTATTATGAGTCTACTACATATATGTATATATGCAGTAGACTCATAATAGAAAAAAAAATTTGTATTTACCTAGAAAGTGGGTCAAATTTTTCTCGTTTTTGAATTTTCTGGCTTAGTGCGAGATAGTGATAGGCATATTCTATTGTATCTCAACGATAAAGGAAGCAATGAGTGAAAATGGAAGAAAATAAATTAAATGAAACTAAATGGGGTTTTACCTCCCCTACCCCTTTTTCTGTCCGGCTAACCATTGCCTGAACTAAAGGAATCCTATACTTCCTTTCGTTATATCGAATAGTATGGGATGCTTCATGAATGAAGCATCAACCCCCCCAAAAATGTTATGATTCTATAGAATCATAACATAGAAAGACTCTTCGGATCTAGCCATACCATTAGATTATATTGACAATTCCAAAAAACTGTTCATACTATCATCATAGTATGATGACGGTCGGGCGGATATGCCCCCATCGTCTAGTGGTTTAGGACATCTCTCTTTCAAGGAGGCAACGGGGATTCGACTTCCCCTGGGGGTAGGGTACTACAAAAGGAAGTTGATCATGGATTATCAATAAGCCTAGAATGAATTCTTCCTGGGTCGATGCCCGAGCGGTTAATGGGGACGGACTGTAAATTCGTTGGCGACATGTCTACGCTGGTTCAAATCCAGCTCGGCCCAAAAAATCACCGCTCCATGAGTATAATATAACCAATTTGTCCTACAGAAAAGAAATGCTTGATCTGTAGAAATGAAGGAAAAGGGTCAATTTTTTTGCTCTATTTATATTTTTTTCTCATCTCATTGAAAGGTTGATTATCCACTTTTAACAATAAAAAAAAAGAATCACTAGTTACTAATAATCCGCGGCACTCTCGCTAAAGCCCGTGTTTATGTGGATATGATATCACTATATCATTCGTGTATCTGTTACGTTACAACATGACAATTCTTATGAAACCATAAGAATATGTATGCTATACACCTTGCTGGGATTGTAGTTCAATTGGTCAGAGCACCGCCCTGTCAAGGCGGAAGCTGCGGGTTCGAGCCCCGTCAGTCCCGAACTAGGATCCGATGAATTTCTCAATTCATTTCTCTATTTTTCGCGAAAGGGAAGAGGGGGAGCCGAATCGAATCCCCGGTGCGGGGAGGGGCATTTTTTTCTTTTGTTTCGCATTTATCTGATGATAAATATGGGAATTTCCATTTCTTTTCCTAGTTCTTTCCCTAGTACTGATTGATAAGGGAGAGACATATGTCGATTAATCGGTAGTATTGCTATATTCAGTATTTTTTGTTCGAATATTTGATTTTTTATACTTAATCCTTTCTTTTTCCATCTCACTTATACTGTTTGTATCTGTGTATGACCCAGACAATACCAGTCATATGATACCTCATAATTTTATGTACATAATTCTATGTATATGTATGTATTAAGTAGGGAAGTTGTATTGTATAAGGAAGATAGCTAATAGGTTATAGAAAAGAAAAAGTGGAAAAAGGGTATGAAAATCTAATGATTGATGTGTATTTCTGATCAAATCAAAAATATCATTTTTGATTTAGTATGATAAAAGATCTTTCCTTTCTATGTTATACTACTACTATATTAATTATTGAATTTTCGACGATGAATTGATTTGATAGATCAGAAATTGTTATTCATAATATTGATCTGATTCAGTATCATCGGGATGCAATTAATCCCGTTGCATTTGCAGGAGTCAAATTTATCATCTCTATGGGATTAGATCCCGAGTTATTGCGAAACAAAAGAAGATTAGATTATGGAAGTCAATATTCTCGCACTTATTGCTACTGCACTGTTCATTCTAGTTCCTACTGCTTTTTTACTTATCATCTATGTAAAAACAGTCAGCCAAAATGATTAATTTGAATGAAACTTGAATTATTATTAGTTCTTATCGATGATTCAAGAAATGAAAGAAAGGGATTCAAACTCTAAATCTTAAATGAAATGATTAGGATGGAATCAGAAGTATCGTAGTAAGTATCTAAGCTGGTGTGGTAGAAAGAACTATATATATAGTTCTTTCTACCACACCAGCTATAGTATTGTTTTTATTATTAATATATATAGATCAAATTACAATATGTATGTACATATATTAGATGTACATATAGATAGCACTCTATTTCTTTTAGTTTGATTTCCCATCTCAAGAAGTCATTGATTGAACAATTAACGGATGATCCGCGGAGTTAAGTTATACAGTAACTTCTTCGGATTTGTAAAAGGAGTAGAGCATACCCTGTCCATTTTTCATGCTTAAACATGAGATGAATCAAAAAAAGCATAAAAACTTTTCTAGTAGTCTAAAACAAATGTTAAATGTGTGATATGTGGATCACTCAACAGAAGAAAGATCTAATTTTATTATGTGTCGGATCTCTTTGGCCAATCACTAATCGCTTCGTTTCCGATAGAAAGAAAATAGGTATTGTCGTAATAGCAGAACGACTTTCTTTTAGAAAGGTAAAAGAAAAAGGGAAATAAATAAAAAAAAAAAAGAGTATTAGTTTTTCTTATTGTAATATCCATAATTATGATAAGAGCTGATTCACTAAAATAGAATATTTAGGAAAAATTAGGTTGGAAAAAATCGCCTATCATGCGTAGATTTGAGTTTCGAAATACAATTATGGTAATCATTCATTACTGTATTCCAGTACAATTTGGAAGACATTTTTCTTTTTTTAGGGCTTCGCAAAATGATCAATAAAGAATTGATACGGTTCGATTGAGCAATTAGTAGTGCCCAACCCTAGAGTCCACTCCTTCCCCATACTACAAGTGAAAGGGAAAATGTAAAGACTACCATTAAAGCAGCCCAAGCAAGACTTACTATATCCATGTGAATTATGTCCCCTATTTCTATGAAGGAATTATTCTATTATTGATTAATAATCATAGCAGAATCAATGGCGCAGAGTCAAAATAGGTAAGACTATTTGTTGATGAACCAATTCAATGAATACACTCGTAACAAGTTTCTATATTTTAGGGTTTCTGGTAAAATCAGGAAGCATTTAGTACAAATACGATGATACACACGCCTTCTCCTTGGAAATAGCAAAGGAATGCTTCTATATGGAGCATGTAAGAATAGTAAGACCTATTGTTTGTTTTGATATTAATGCCTTTCCTTACTAAGCAAAAAGCATAAAAATATACCATCACGATAGATAACTATCTATCAGATACCTCTATTTCCTATTTGATCTAAGCTTACTGTCTTTCTTTCTGTGAAAGAATCAGGAGAACCCACCACCACTATTAATTAATACATTCTTTTTTTTTTTCAACTTTAACCTTTACTCTTTTAATACCAGACGGGGTCACGAGACACTACTTTGAATAAGGGTAATTTAAGAGATCTTGTTATTATAGTCTTTCGTATAATCTCTTCTTCAATTATAGTAGCAAAAACAGGGTGTCCCTTAGGAACCTTTGGATACCGAGATTTCCGACCTTAGTTCTGAATTCCGGAATTGACTCTCACCATTTATTTGATTTTTCAATTGAATCAAATAAATGGTGAGAGTCAATCATTAAATTAATAAGTGAGAGTTGCTTCATCCCTATTGATACCGATTTGGGCTACACCTAAATTTTGAGAAAAAAAAAAATGACAGTCTTTTATAAAACCTACGCCATGGGTTATCAAAATCGAGTATTGACGCGCCCACTTAGTCCTTTGCCTCTGCTTCTTGCTCCGCAAGAATTCGTCGAATTAGATCGGCACAAGATAGTAAAGAAATCAAAAATCTTTTGTTAATCAGGCGACACCCGGATTTGAACTGGGGATAAAGGATTTGCAGTCCCCCGCCTTACCACTTGGCCATGCCGCCAAATTCGGTGCAAAATGGATAAAAATATTATCTATATTCTAATTCTATTACTCATTCCTTTTTTTATCTTGAATACCATTGTACTTATCCTTTTTTAAAAATAAATTCCTGTTTTTTATTGGATCTAGTTTAGATTCTTCTCTTCGATTGATTGTATCTTAAAATATACATCGCTTAAAAACATCCCTTCTCTTTTCTATTGAGAGTAGAAAAAATGGATTTCCGGTCACAGACTGCAAAATTCAGGACAAATTGGAACCATTAACAATTTACTTTGAATTAGCGAACGATTCTTCCATTTTTATCTCCAATGAAATTTTGTTTCATTGAATGGCAAAAGAAAATCAAATTGATTTATGACTAATCAGTATTCATTTTTTTTTTTCAATAATCAATCCTTTTCAATTTCAATTATAATAACATATATGTGTATATGTAAACCCCAGAACAGAAATTGTTACCCAGATACCAAACCGGATCTCTCTCTTATGTACATATCCCTATAGAGAATCCCCCTGTTTCAATTTTTCATTGAATATATTGAATAGAAAATACAAATTTTGATGGAGTGTGACTCACGTTGTCCCAAGTGAAATTACAATAAAAGATGTGATATATGGATAAAATGGATAGCCGTATCAGCATGTACTTAATAAAATAAATACAATAAATACTATTCTTATTATATTTTATATTTATATTACGCAATTCAATCATATTCTATAAATTCCACTGACTACCACCGCGAATTCTTTTTTGAACATGAAATTGAGTGTGTTAAAAAAAAAGGAAACTCTATACTACTTCTGATTATTCTGTCTTTATCTCATTCATAGAGAGGAGATCGAATTTCGAACTCATTTCTTTTTTTGGTACCC